GGAGCCATCATAGTATTTTTGAACTCCTCCGAAAGGAAGGATGGCAATTTGATTATTTACCCATCTGAGTCTGATAGATTCTATTTTCTCTTTCTTCAATAGAAAGGAGGGGGGTCAATTTTCTTGTAGAGCCGTATGCACAAAAGATGCCTGTACGGTTGTTCAATTCTATCTTTTTTCTATTCTTTATCTTTCTTTTCTCTTTGCTTTATCATGCGAGATAGAGGAAGCTTTTATTTTGTTATATCATCAGGGTAATGATACATGAACCTTATAGTGCTTTTTATATGGCACAAGTAGGCGAATTTGTCATGGAAGCGGTAGAACTGATGAAACTGCGTGAAACCCTCACAAGGGTTTATGCAGAAAGAACGGGCAAACCCTTCTGGGTTGTACACGAAGATATGGAAAGAGATATTTTTATGTCAGCAACAGAAGCCCAAGCTTATGGAATTGTTGATTTTGTAGCGGTTCAAGGAAAATAACATGGATTTCGCGCAAATCTGTGATTTGAGATTTTATCTTCGAATTGAATATTCTATTAAATAGAAGTAATTCACCATCATTCGGTTAGGATCAATCTAAACCAACCCATCATATTATGTATACGATTCAACATGCCAACTATTAAACAACTTATTAGAAATACAAGACAGCCAATCAGAAATGTCACGAAATCCCCCGCTCTTCGGGGGTGCCCTCAGCGTCGAGGAACATGTACTAGGGTGTATGTGCGACTCGTTTAGATCATGAGCTGGCACAAAAGCAAGAAAACTACTTTTACAGTATCAATGATCAGTACCGGTGAATGGGATAGGATGGAAAAAGGAACTCCATCCATTATTAAAAAAAAAACTCTACCATATCCCTCTATTGTGTATGAAGTTTATGGTTTCCGTTGGTGTAAATCCAATCACCTGAATTTAAGATGATAAGAAATTCTCCATTGGTAACAAATGGTTATCCATTAAGCGGAGGAAATCTTATTTAAAAAGCATAAAACATAAAGATTAGGTAGGCTCCCAATCTGGCAAGAACGGACTAAGAGGGTCAGCTACCCAGCAAACTTTCATAATTAAATACCGTTACTGTATAGGTAGATCTGATTGTGAAAGACCTATTACTGGATAATTCATGGGTAGAGCCAAAGCGTGTGAACTATACAAGTTCCCAATAACATCAATTAGTTGATTAAATAGTAAATTAAAGTATAAAGTAAAGGCTCCGGTGTATAGAGAAGACCTCACCGTTTAAGAAGTAACCATAGAAACGAAGGAACCCACTATTTCTTTTTTTATTTCTTTTATTTACTATATTTTTGATACCTAGGAAAATACAATTTCTTAGTTCTGTCTTATTTCGCAGTGAAATACCTAAAAAAAAAATCGTGGTCGGGAAGGTTAGAGTAGCCAAAGCCATTGGAATTTTGATTTTATACATTGGAAAAATCCGTTTTGTTATTAATAGACTAGGAAGGGGGAAAAGAATAACTGAAAGAAAGGCAATCAATTAGTTATTCGTCAAAGTTTCATTTATTCAATGACCAGAATTAAACGGGGATATATAGCTCGGAGACGTAGAACAAAAATTCGTTTATTTGCATCAAGCTTTCGAGGGGCTCATTCAAGGCTTACTAGAACTATTACTCAACAGAAAATAAGAGCTTTAGTTTCGGCTCATCGGGATAGGGATAGGAAAAAGAGAGATTTTCGTCGTTTGTGGATCACTAGGATAAACGCAGTAATTCGCGAAAGGGGAGTATCCTATAGTTATAGTAGATTAATACACGATCTGTACAAGAGACAGTTGCTTCTTAACCGTAAAATACTTGCACAAATAGCTATATCAAATAGGAATTGTCTTTATATGATTTCGAACGAAATCATAAAGGAAGTAGATTGGAAAGAATCCACCAGAATAATTTAAATGGAGTTACCCGGAGAATGAACTCCGGGAAGGTAGAGTAGAAATTAGTATGAGAAAATATACTAAAGTAGTCAAAATGAATGAACACGTTCAATTCAATAAAAACAGATTTCTTTTTTTCCGATTCATTTTTTCTTACGACACGATACTCAAATCTAGATTCACTCAAATCTAGATTCTTGTAATTATGATTCAAGTGAAGAAAAAGTAAGCCTATTTATTTCGGGCTTTAAAACCAGTAGTTCTAGCGGTCGACTCGGTTCTTTCAAATTGTTTCTCATTATTGAGAAAAGGTAACAAAGATAAAATACGAGCTTGTTTTATAGCAAGAGTAATTAATCGTTGTTGTTTCAAGGTCAATCTATTCACACGTCTTGATAATATTTTTCCTTGTTCACTAATAAATCGACTAATTAAACTCATGTTTCTATAATCAATTCGATCCCCCGATTGAATCGGGGGCAAACGCCTACGAAAAGATCGCTTGAATTTAAGAAAAGGTCGCTTGGATTTATCCATGGTTTGTTTGTTTAATTTATTCCTTATCCCTAAAATCCTATTTCTTCATTCTAAT